ATTTGGTTCTCTCGCGAAAATCGCGAGTTGCAGAGATGAGAACCATGAAAAGCAAGATCCCGAATAAGAAAACAGAAACCGAGGAAACCGCAAGAGTGAAGACTAGTAGAGTCTCGTCTTTTGTCATTCTTTGCTCCTTTTTCACTCAATGATTCATTCGAATTTCCCAACCAAAAATTCTATATGTCTATTCTATGATATTTCTATATATAGAATATGATATCTAATATGACACCCGATTTGTCAAAGGGATTGGGGACTTACCCATTTCATATAGCAATCCCTGATCAAAGAGAGAACAATATCCATTTCAAAACATTTCTAACGGATTCCTTGGTTCGGACCGACGAAGTAATGGAACTCGATTATTATCAACCCGACTGCAATCTTTTTCTGTCGGTAAGGATTGCACCAGAGCACCTTCTACTTCTAATAGGCCATGAACTATGGATAGAGAAGAATGATTCTGAGCGAGTCCATAAGAAGCGACCCACTTTTTCATTGGTTCCGGGGGAAGACCAAAGATCTTGCGCGACCGGTCCGCCAGAAAAACTCAAAAGAGAAAGAAGTCTCGTTAATCTCCTCATGCTCGTTCCAAGTTCGAAGTACCGTTTGGCCAAAGAAAAACCCGCTTCCTGACACGATTGCCTCTTTATATAGATAGATATAGGATCTATGGGGTTATTACTTAGAAGTCTATTTTGTACAAGATCCCCTCCTATCTGAGAGAAAAGGGTTTTCCATGAGATGGTAAATGAAAACGATTAGCCCCACACGGGGTTTGGGAATAAGTGATTGTCTGATAATGAGCAAGGAATATACGTCTTTCTGCTAAAGAGGATCTATTAAACTCATAATTCATTAGATCCTTGTTAGCAATGTCAAGTAGGTATCATAAGTAAATGGATCCCGGTTGTTCAATCCTTTGATAACCAAGGTCCTTCTTTGCTAAAGAGAAATGATCACTATGAGTCAGACTCAATAGAATTGGATCCATTCCAAATAGCGAGAATTAGGATTCTTGATCCCTCTCAATCTCTCTTTCAATTCGAGGATCCAGAGAGGTGTTTTCATAGTCATCTCCGAATATTTGCCATCTCCGAATATTTTGATTTCATTTTTCTATGATATGTCTTTCTATATGAAAATTGGTTATTTACGATGTACGATGATCCCTGTTAAGCATCCATGGCTGAATGGTTAAAGCGCCCAACTCATAATTGGTAAATTTGCGGGTTCAATTCCTGCTGGATGCACGCGAACGGGAACGTTCCATAAGTCTATTGGAACCGGCTCTCTATCCATGGAATCTCATCCATCATCCATACATAACGAATTGGTATGGTATATTCATACCATAACATAAGAACAATAAGAACTCGAATTCTTATCGATACTGGAACTCAGAGCATAGGAGGGAAAGTCGATTTATGGATGGAATCAAATACGCAGTATTTACAGAAAAAAGTCTTCGTTTATTGGGAAAGAATCAATATACTTTTAATGTCGAATCGGGATTCACTAAGACAGAAATAAAGCATTGGGTCGAGCTCTTCTTTGGTGTTAAGGTAGTAGCTGTGAATAGCCATCGACTACCCGGAAAGGGTAAAAGAATGGGACCTATTCTGGGACATACAATGCATTACAGACGTATGATCATTACCCTTCAACCGGGTTATTCTATTCCACTTCTAGATAGAGAAAAGAACTAAAGGAGAATACTTAATAATACGGCGAAACATTTATACAAAACACCTATCCCGAGCACACGCAAGGGAACCGTAGACAGGCAAGTGAAATCCAATCCACGAAATAAATTGATCCATGGACGGCACCGTTGTAGTAAAGGTCGTAATGCCAGAGGAATCATTACCGCAAGGCATAGAGGGGGAGGTCATAAGCGCCTATACCGTAAAATCGATTTTCGACGGAATCAAAAAGACATATCTGGTAGAATCGTAACCATAGAATACGACCCTAATCGAAATGCATACATTTGTCTCATACACTATGGGGATGGTGAGAAGATATATATTTTACATCCCAGAGGGGCTATAATTGGAGATACTATTGTTTCTGGTACAAAAGTTCCTATATCAATGGGAAATGCCCTACCTTTGAGTGCGGTTTGAACTATTGATTTACGTAATTGGAAGTAACCAATTAGGTTTACGACGAAACCTAGAAATCGATCACTGATCCAATTTGACTACCTCTACGGGATAGACCTCAACAGAAAACTGTTGAGTAACGGCAGCAAGTGATTGAGTTCAGTAGTTCCTCATAGAAAATTATTGACTCTAGAGATATGGTAATATGGAGAAGACAAAATTGTTTGAAGCACGCACAGAACCGGAAGCGCCCCTTGTTTCAAAGAGAGGAGGACGGGTTATTCACATTTAATTTGATGGTCAGAGGCGAATTGAAAGCTAAGCAGTGGTAATTAAGACCCCCGGGTGAAAATAGGGATGTCTCCTACGTTACCAATAATATGTGGAAGTATCGACGTAATTTCATAGAGTCATTCGATCTGAATGCTACATGAAGAACATAAGCCAGATGACGGAACGCGGAGACCTAGGATGTAGAAGATCATAACATGAGCGATTCGGCAGATTTGGATTCCTTTTCTATATATCCACTCATGTGGTACTTCATCATACGATTCATATAAGATCCATCCGTCTAGAAATCGTCATATACATCTAGAAAGCCGTATGCTTTGGAAGAAGCTTGTACAGTTTGGGAAGGGGTTTTTTGAGAAAAAAGAAGAATCTACTTCAACCGATATGCCCTTAGGCACGGCCATACATAACATAGAAATCACACGTGGAAGGGGTGGGCAATTAGCTAGAGCAGCAGGTGCTGTAGCGAAACTGATTGCAAAAGAGGGTAAATTGGCTACTTTAAGATTACCATCTGGGGAGGTCCGTTTGGTATCCCAAAACTGCTTAGCAACAGTCGGACAAGTGGGTAATGTTGGGGTGAACCAAAAAAGTTTGGGTAGAGCCGGATCTAAGTGTTGGCTAGGTAAACGCCCCGTAGTAAGAGGGGTAGTTATGAACCCTGTGGACCACCCCCATGGGGGCGGTGAAGGGAAAGCCCCCATTGGTAGAAAAAAACCCACAACCCCTTGGGGTTATCCTGCGCTTGGAAGAAGAACTAGGAAAAGGAAAAAATATAGTGATAGTTTTATTCTTCGTCGCCGTAAGTAAATACGTAACTAGGAATATGGAAAATTGCATTGCAATAATGCGATGGGCGAACGACGGGAATTGAACCCGCGCATGGTGGATTCACAATCCACTGCCTTGATCCACTTGGCTACATCCGCCCCTTATCCAGCTAAAGGATTTTCTCTTTTTTCCACTCATCATTATTCTATTTATTCTGACCTCCATACCTCGATCGAGATAGTGGACATAGGATGCCACTCTTTAAAATGAAAAAAGGAGTAATCAGCTGTGACACGAAAAAAAACGAATCCTTTTGTAGCTCGTCATTTATTGACAAAAATCGAAAAGGTCAATATGAAGGAGGAGAAAGAAACAATAGTAACGTGGTCCCGGGCATCTAGCATTCTACCCGCAATGGTTGGCCATACAATAGCGATTCATAATGGAAAGGAACATATACCTATTTACATAACAAATCCTATGGTAGGTCGCAAATTGGGGGAATTCGTGCCTACTCGGCATTTCACGAGTTATGAAAGTGCAAGAAAGGATACTAAATCTCGTCGTTAACTGAATTCAGAATAGAAAGATTCAGAATAAACAAAGAAATATTTATAGGATTCAAATAAAGTAAAGGTAGGCGGGGAATAACCTTATTTATGACAAGTTTCAAATTGGTAAAGTATACCCCTAGGATAAAGAAGAAAAGGAACGGGCTACGGAAACTCGCAAGAAAAGTTCCAACTGATCGTCTCCTTAAGTTCGAACGGGTTTTCAAAGCACAAAAACGCATACATATGTCCGTTTTTAAAGCACAAAGAGTTCTTGATGAGATTCGCTGGCGTTACTACGAGGAAACCATTATGATACTGAACCTCATGCCTTATCGAGCATCTTATCCTATCTTAAAGTTGGTTTATTCGGCAGCAGCAAATGCTACTCATTATAGGGATTTCGACAAAACTAATTTATTCATAACAAAAGCCGAAGTGAGTAGGAGTACTATTACAAAAAAATTCAGACCTCGGGCTCGAGGACGTGGTTATCCTATAAAAAAAACCATGTGTCATATAACAATTGTACTAAATATAGTAAAGAAATCTAAATAACCTTTAGATCAACCTAAGATTTCGATTCCCAGTAAAAAAAAAATAGAATAGAAAAATATGGGACAAAAAATAAATCCACTCGGTTTCAGACTTGGTACAACCCAAAATCACCATTCCTTTTGGTTCGCACAACCAAAAAATTATTCTGAAGGTCTACAAGAAGATAAAAAAATACGGAATTGTATCAAGAACTATATACAAAAGAATAGGAAAAAAAGCTCAAATAGAAAAATGGAATCAGACGCAAGTTCCGAAGTAATTACACATATAGAAATTCAAAAAGAAATCGATACAATTCACGTTATAATCCATATTGGATTTCCCAATTTATTAAAGAAAAAAGGAGCAATCGAAGAATTAGAGAAAGATATCCAAAAGGAAGTGAATTCTGTAAATAAGAGACTTAATATTGCTATCGAAAAAGTGAAAGAACCTTATAGACAACCTAACATTCTTGCAGAATATATAGCTTTCCAATTAAAAAATAGAGTTTCATTCCGAAAGGCAATGAAAAAAGCCATTGAATTAACTAAAAAAGCAGATATAAAAGGAGTCAAAATAAAAATTGCGGGCCGTCTAGGAGGGAAAGAAATTGCACGTGCCGAATGCATCAAAAAGGGTAGACTTCCCCTCCAAACAATTCGCGCTAAAATTGATTATTGCTGTTATCCAATTCGAACTATCTATGGAGTATTAGGTGTAAAAATTTGGATATTCGTAGAAGAAGAATAACTAACCTAACCTTGTCTTCTCATTCTGGCCAGTAATAGAATAAAAAAGACAAGAGTCTTATTTTTCCAAAAATCCCCCAAAAAAGAAGAAATTATACCTCTTTCTATAAGATTTAATGAAAATTTCAAAATCTTTTAATATAATTGCTATGCTTAGTGTGTGACTCGTTAGTTTTTTCTTTAGGGTCCAAAATGGAAATTCAAAAAAATAAAAATGGACCGAACCCTACTAAAAATAAAAAAACTTAGTAATTATAGAAAATTAACTAATAACCAACCTATTGCTTCGTATTGTCGAGATCCTAACTAAGAAACAGTCACTATGTGAATAAATACATCTATCATAAATGAGTAGATCTATCATATAGTTGTAGCAACTGCATTTTTTTTTCTCTAAAAAGAAACCTCATTATAGGTTGTGAAAGAAAACTAAAGGGATGTGGATAAAAGGAGGGATGATAGGTAGAAGGAAGAAGAATAAGAAAGATATAAGATTCCAATATGTATGGTCTATGAATTACATCACAAAAGGCAATGTGATAAAGCATCAATATAATAAAATAATAAAAAAAAGAGACAATTTAAAATCGTAATTTTGTGAAACAAAAAATAAAAATTTAAAGAAATAAGAAAGAGCAGCCCGGGTTAATAAAACTGAGAAAATTAACTCGGAAAGTTTGGAAGCTCCATTGCAGGATTCAAACCTAACCATTAAAGGAGAAGCTGTGGGAACGACAAAACCTATGACTACATAGGATTGATTTTATTGAAAAGAATCCTAATACTTCATTGGGTGGGATGGCGGAACAAACCAAAAAATTTGCTTTATTTGGTAAGGTTCTAAATTAACAAATAAGACAAGAAAGAGTAAATATTCGCCCGCGAAATCTCTATTGGATTAGAATACTTTACTATGATTCAATAAGGTTCAAAATAAGGATATTCCTTATAAAAAAGAAAGATTACATTATCCACAAATATAGAATTTGACTATATTCTAGATCTTCTTTCTTGACTATATATTTTTCTATTTTAAGAAATTCAAAAAAAACCTATTCTATTATATTTATATATGGAATTTGAAAAATTTGCATGCTTTCTCATTTCATTCGCGAGGAGCTGGATGAGAAGAAACTCTCATGTCCAGTTTTGCAGTAGAGATGGAACTAAAAAGAACCATCGACTATAACCCCAAAAGAACTCGATTTCGTAAACAACATAGAGGAAGAATGAGGGGAAAATCCTGCCGAGGCAATCGTATTTGTTTTGGTAGATATGCTCTTCAAGTACTTGAACCCGCTTGGATTACAGCGAGACAGATAGAAGCAGGACGAAGAGCAATGACACGATATGCACGTCGTGGTGGAAAACTATGGGTACGTATATTTCCCGACAAACCGGTTACACTAAGACCCACAGAAACACGCATGGGCTCAGGAAAGGGATCCCCCGAATATTGGGTAGCCGTTGTTAAACCGGGTCGAATACTTTATGAAATGAGCGGAGTATCTGAAACTGTAGCTAGAGCAGCTATCTCCATAGCTGCCAGTAAAATGCCCATACGAAGCCAATTTATTAGATTAGATATATAGAACCCAAAAAAGAGTATTGAAGATAAAAAACACCAGTTTTTTCCTTCTGGAAAGACAATATTTCTTTGCAGTGAAATAATAAATGGAAATCCAAATAATATGATTCAACCTCAGACCCTTTTAAATGTAGCGGATAACAGTGGAGCTCGAAAATTGATGTGTATTCGAGTCATAGGAGCTGCTGGTAATCAGCGATATGCTCGTATTGGTGATATTATTGTTGCTGTAATCAAAGACGCAGTGCCCCAAATGCCTCTAGAAAGATCCGAAGTAATTCGAGCTGTAATTGTACGTACATGTAAAGAATTCAAATGTGAAGACGGTATAATAATACGCTATGATGACAATGCAGCAGTTATCATTGATCAAAAAGGAAATCCAAAAGGAACTCGAGTTTTTGGCGCGATTGCTGAGGAACTGAGAGAATTGAATTTTACTAAAATAGTTTCATTAGCTCCTGAAGTATTATAAATACTAGTAGACGAGATATAGATCAAAGAAAAAATTAGTAGATTGTGTTTTACGTATATGCTTTAAAATCCAAAATTTAAAGAAAAAGGAAAACATGTTGATTATCTAAAAATTAGGAGGAACCTAGAATTAGAGTCTTATGGGCAAGGACACTATTGCTGATTTACTAACCTCTATAAGAAACGCAGACATGAGTAAAAAAGGAACTGTTCGAGTAGTATCTACAAATATTACCGAAAACATTGTTAAAATACTTCTACGAGAAGGTTTTATTGAAAGTGTTCGGAAACATCAAGAAAGTGGCAGATATTTCTTGGTTTCAACTTTGCGACATCAAAAGAGAAAGAATAGAAAGGGAATATATAGAACTAGAACCTTTTTAAAGCGTATCAGCCGACCAGGCTTACGAATTTATGCTAACTATCAAGGAATTCCTAAGGTTTTGGGCGGAATGGGAATTGCTATTCTTTCTACTTCTCAAGGTATAATGACAGATCGAGAAGCTCGACTAAACAGAATAGGGGGAGAAATTTTATGTTATATATGGTAAAGGCCCCGCCTATAGTACCCGAATTCTATCTCGAACTTCCTATTTTGAAAATCCAAATAGAAAAATAGGAGAAAAAAGTATGACAGAAAAAAAAAATAGGAGAGAAAAAAAAAACCCGAGAGAAGCAAAAGTTACTTTCGAAGGTTTAGTTACGGAAGCCCTACCCAACGGAATGTTCCGAGTTCGCTTAGAGAATGACACCATCATCCTGGGCTATATTTCAGGAAAAATCCGGTCTAGTTCTATACGAATACTGATGGGGGATAGGGTCAAAATTGAAGTAAGTCGTTATGATTCAAGCAAGGGGCGTATAATATATAGACTTCCCCATAAGGATTCGAAGCGTACCGAAGACTCGAAAGATACTGAAGATTTGAAGGATACCAAAGATTGAAAGGATTTGTTTTTTCTAGGAAAATCGATTCCAAATTTCAAAATTTAAGTCAAGAGGCTTATTTTTTCCCAAAGAGTAGATTCATCGTTTAAGAAAGGAATACCTAAATATGAAAATAAGAGCTTCTGTTCGTAAAATTTGTACAAAGTGTCGACTAATTCGTAGGCGTGGGCGAATTAGAGTCATTTGTTCCAATCCGAAGCATAAACAAAGACAGGGGTAATCTTTCGAAAAGGAACTTTCCTTTCTAAAAAGTAAAAAAAAAGTACCCACAGAAATGTCCAAATTCCTAATCCAAAAAGGAAAGTAAAGGATATATTTACCCTGAAACGGATATCTTTGTATCTTTTTTTCTTTTTGTTATTTCTAACTCATATTTATGTATGAGATAATAAAATATGACAAAAGCTATACCAAAAATAGGTTCACGTAAGAAAGTGCGTATTGGTTTGCGTAGGAATGCCCGTTTTAGTTTACGGAAAAGTGCACGTAGAATAACAAAAGGGGTTATTCATGTTCAAGTCAGTTTCAACAATACCATTATAACTGTTACAGACCCGCAAGGTCGGGTGGTTTTCTGGTCCTCCGCAGGTACTTGTGGATTCAAAAGCTCAAGAAAAGCATCACCCTATGCCGGCCAAAGAACAGCAGTAGATGCTATTCGTACAGTGGGTTTGCAACGAGCAGAAGTTATGGTAAAAGGGGCTGGTAGCGGAAGAGATGCCGCATTACGAGCCATTGCTAAAAGTGGTGTACGCTTAAGTTGTATACGCGATGTAACACCTATGCCGCATAATGGATGTCGACCTCCTAAAAAAAGACGTCTGTAAAAGAATTAAACCGCTTTCAAGAGAAATAAACGATTCAATGATCAAATAAATACTAGTCTATTATGGTTCGAGAGGAGGTAACAGGATCCACCCAAACACTACAGTGGAAGTGTGTTGAATCAAGAGTAGATAGTAAGCGTCTTTATTATGGTCGTTTCATTCTGTCCCCACTTAGAAAAGGTCAAGCGGATACTGTTGGTATTGCCTTGCGAAGAGCTTTACTTGGAGAAATAGAAGGAACATGTATCACACGCGCAAAATTTTGGAACGTGCCACACGAATATTCTACAATAGTAGGTATTGAAGAATCCATACAAGAAATTTTACTAAATTTGAAAGAAATTGTATTGAGAAGTAATCTCTATGGAGTTAGAGACGCATCCATTTGCGTCAAAGGTCCTAGATACATAACCGCTCAAGATATAATCTTACCGCCTTCCGTAGAAATCGTTGATACGACACAACCTATAGCTAACTTGAAAGACCCCATTGATTTCTGTATTGAGTTACAGATCAAGAAAGATCGCGGATATCATACGGAACTCAGAAAGAACTCTCAAGATGGAAGTTATCCTATAGATGCTGTATCCATGCCTGTTCGAAATGTGAATTATAGTATTTTTTCTTGCGGGAATGGAAATGAAAAACACGAGATACTTTTTCTCGAAATATGGACGAATGGAAGTTTAACCCCTAAAGAAGCGCTTTATGAAGCTTCTCGTAATTTGATTGATTTATTTCTTCCTTTTCTACACGCAGAGGAAGAAGGCGCTAGTTTCGAAGAAAATCAAACCAGGTTTACTCCACCCCTTTTAGCCTTTCAAAAAAGATTCACTAATCTAAAGAAAAACAAAAAAGGAATTCCATTGAATTGTATTTTCATTGATCAATTAGAATTGCCTTCTAGAATGTATAATTGTCTCAAAAGGGCCAATATACATACACTATTGGACCTTTTGAGTAAGACTGAAGAAGATCTTATGAGAATTGACAGCTTTCGTATGGAGGATGGAAAACTTATGTGGGCCACTCTAGAGAAGCATCTCCCAATTGATTTACCTAAGAACAAGTTCTCGCTTTAAATCCATTACAATTTTTTCCTCTTTTTCTTTTTCGAGTTAGAATAAAAAGAAAAAAGAAAACAATTTAGCATCTTTAGCACAATCTATATTTTCGCGAAATGGATCATAATAAAATAGATTTTAGGTATCTAGGGAAGATTCACTTGGAAGTAACTATTTCCTAGATACCCATGCAGGGGACTTCACGGTTGAATGAATCAACCTTAAAAATCCCTAAAAAAGACCTAAAGTTAAGGATTTATCAATGGGTAATGTTGCTCCAATACCTAACCAAAGAGCTACTACAGTACCAATTAAAAAAACGGTTGTAGCTACTGGGCGACGAAATGGATTTTGGAATTTATTGACATTCTCTAGAAAGGGTACTGTTAATAAGCCTGTTGGCACAGAAACCATTAAGAGAACGCCCAATAACTTATTGGGTACTGTACGAAGTATTTGAAATACGGGAAAGAAGTACCACTCGGGTAATATTTCCAGAGGAGTTGCAAACGGATCCGCCGGCTCACCAATCATTGACGGCTCTAGAACCGCTAAACCCACATTACATGCAATAGTACCTAGAATTACTACTGGAAAAATGTATAAAAGATCGTTGGGCCATGCGGGTTCCCCATAATAATTATGTCCCATCCCTTTAGCTAATTTTGCTCTTAATACAGGATCATTTAAGTCAGGTTTCTTTGTTATTGGGATAGGTGAATTCTTTAGGATCCATCCCCCAACGGAACCGGACATGAGAATTTTTCATCATCCGGCTCGAGCAAGAATGAAAGAAAAGATATAAGACCGTGGAGGATCCACAACAATAGAATAGGTTATATAATGACTCAATGACTCAAGGTAAGAAAAGCTTTATCAGATTCTCTTTTCCAAAGTTGCGCCTATAACTACTCATTGAAAAGAATCCTATTCTTATGCATAAATGCTCAATATCCAAGTGGGCTTACAAATTTGATCATGATCAATTGCTTTGTGGATTGTCTCTTGATCAGTTGGTGTTTATCCCCTCAATATCGCAAGTTTTTTACGTCCAAACAAAGTATTTACTTGTTACTAATAAAAAATTTTTAAGTTTAGCCTACTTTCTTCCTTAGATCCCTTCTTTTACTCCGATAATATTGCGGATCGAAATTGATGCAAAGAAAATGAATGCATTTCCATACTATAATAAAAAAAGTAAGTGTAATAAATATAGAATTGGATCATATCACATGACTTATTCCATTTATACTCTACGGGATCTTACGGAGCCTGTTCATGGATGACATGGTTGGGGTATGATCATAGAAAATATTCTCCTCGAGTGAACCAGCCTATCCTTCCTAGATAGGGGACTTACGTATTGATTGGATGCGGAGACACCTTTGGTCATGAATTCTAATGCGGCAGATCTAATTCTCTATCTGCATGGCCAAATCAATAATTCAAGTCACACACTCCCATAATCCGCCTTATTTTCTTTCGTAAAATAAACTTCAACTGTTTGTATCAAAATACTTCAGAGTTGAAGAGAAGTATCCAAATGACATGTCTTATTTTACAATAACCCATGTTTGTAGCAATGAAATACCACAACCTACCCGATATGATATATGAGAATTCCAATTTTCTATGATATGCCTTTCCTATAAAGGACCAGAAATACCTTGCTTACGTATCATTGGAAAGTGCATTAACATAAATACGGCAGTAAGCAGAGGCAGTACAAAGGTATGTAAACTATAAAAACGAGTCAAAGTGGATTGCCCCACACTAGCACTTCCACGTAATAACTCCACTAAAGGGGAACCTATTACCGGAATCGCTTCAGGTACACCTGTCACAATTTTGACTGCCCAATAACCGATTTGATCCCAAGGTAAAGAATAACCGGTTACACCAAATGATGCAGTCAATACAGCCAAAACCACACCTGTGACCCAAGTTAATTCCCGGGGTTTTTTAAATCCACCTGTGAGATACACACGAAATACGTGCAGGATCATCATTAGAACCATCATACTTGCTGACCATCGATGAACTGATCGGATTAACCAACCAAAGTTGGCCTCCGTCATTATATATTGAACGGAGGAAAAAGCCTCTGTAACGGTTGGTCGGTAGTAAAAAGTCATAGCAAAACCCGTAGCAACTTGTACTAAAAAACAAGTAAGTGTAATTCCCCCTAAACAATAAAATATATTGACATGAGGAGGAACATATTTACTAGTTATATCATCCGCAATTGCCTGAATCTCAAGACGTTCCTCAAACCAATCATATACTTTATTGAGATAGGTAACTAGCCCGACTCCCCCTCCGAGAACCGTATATGAAAATTTCATCTCGTACGGCTCAAGCATAAACACACAAATTTTCAACACGGATATTAGAAAAAAAAAAGTGCAAAACTTCATCAGCCACGGGATTATATCAATTTGCCTTGAAGATATTAAATAAGAAAAATCCGGAATTTCTTCTTTGTGATGATAATGCCAAAAAATCTCAAGTTGGCTCATCTGTCTTTCTTTCCCTTATGTTGATCATTAGAGGCCTCTTGACTTTTCTCTTCCCTATTTTTTATTTATTTTATTTTACTAGGAAAAAAATATAAATTTATAGTGGTTTTCTAATAGAAATTATCTTGTTGCGATCCTATGAATCAGTTCAATTAAAACCTTAGATTCATACTAGAGCCACGATGATTGATTCTCAAGCTAAACAAAAGGCAAGGGTTCTTCGAATAAGAACCACTTGATGATCATTTATTGAATTGGTGTAATAACTCGACAAAATGGAGAAAAAAAAAGTAGTCTTTTGGGCAAACAAAATAGGAAGGAGGAAAAGTTGTTTTTTTATTAAGAACTACTTTCATTTTTTTTTTTTCAGTCTGGTTACGAGGCCTAAATAGTGAGTATGAATCATAGTTCCATTTTTTTTTTCTTGATACACTCTATGTATTTCGTGTTCCAGATACTAGAATAAATAATATAATATCCGACGAATTAGAATCATCTTGATAGAGAGAACAGGCGCTTTCTATGTATTATCAATAGGATCAATTCTAACAAGTCACACACTCATATTCCAGAGATACCAAAACAAAAAATCCACGGTCGAACTACCAGAATGTCTAGAAATGTGGAGCTTAAAGCAAAAAGACCCTTTTTTGGATGGAAAAACTATGACTTCATAGTTTTAGTTAGTAGAAACCTAATTCATTAAAATTCCGTCCAGTAAAACAGAAGAATTATAAATTTCTAAAATGATAGATAGGAATATCGCGAATAAAGCCATTGCAACCCCCATAAAAGGAGTAGTCCCCCAACCCGGAGCTACTTTCCCATATTCCGAATTCAAGGGTTTCAATAAACTACCTGCGCCAGTTCGTTTTGGCCTAGCTCTAGAACTATCTTCAACGGTTTGTGTAGCCATAAATTCTATTTAATCATTGGTGTTGACTTTGTATACTATTCCGTTGTAGTTGTAAATACACGATCTTTTCATAGATCCATTGTAATCTTGAAATTCTATAAAAATGGAAACAGCAACTTTAGTCGCCATCTCCATATCTGGTTTACTTGTAAGCTTTACTGGGTATGCCTTATATACCGCCTTTGGGCAACCCTCTCAACAATTAAGAGATCCATTCGAAGAACATGGAGACTAATTGAAGTAAGAAGTCTCCCATCTGGGAGACTTCTTACTTCAATGAAATTATTTCATTTTTTAGTGGGAACTTTAGGGGGTTCTCGGAAGAAGATAGCGAAAAAAATTATCCCTAAAGTCGAAACTAAAAGGAACGTATAAACCAATGCTTCCATAGATTTGATCGTGGTTTATTTACAATTATAACTTCCACACCTATTCACTTGTCATTTGGGATCATTTCCCATATAAAAAAAGAAAAAGAGTCTTTTATAAAGAAAGGACAGGAGATTTTTCCCATGTCAAATCAAAAAAGAGAGGCGAAAGATACCGTAGCAATGTGGTATCAGACTGTCTGTCTCCTTGTAGTTGGATCCCCAACTTTTTGGAATGTTCCAAATTCCACTTGAGCATCCAAGTCTGGATCAATACCAGCAAAAACATCTCGGAACAAGGTTCGAGCGCCATGCCAAATGTGTCCGAAAAAGAAGAGCAAAGCAAAGGTAGCATGACCAAAAGTGAACCAACCCCTTGGACTGCTGCGAAAAACACCATCAGATTTCAAAGTAGCTCGATCTAATTCAAAAATTTCTCCTAATTGAGCACGCCTCGCATATTTTTTTACAGTAGCAGGATCAGAATAACTTACTCCATTAAGTTCGCCACCATAGAACTCCACCGTTACGCCTACTTGTTCAACGCTATATTTGGATTCTGCTCTTCTAAAAGGAACGTCCGCTCTCACAATTCCCTCTGCATCTACCAAAACTACCGGAAATGTTTCAAAAAAAGTAGGCATACGGCGTACAAAAAGCTCGCGCCCTTCTTTATCTCTAAAGACGGGATGTCCTAACCATCCAACAGCTATTCCATCCCCATTGTCCATTGAACCTGCTCTGAATAATCCCCCCTTTGCCGGATTATTACCAATATAATCATAAAAAACTAATTTTTCGGGAATTTTAGACCAAGCTTCTGATAAACTAAGATTTTCGGCTAACCCATCGCTAACTCTTCGATATATTTCTTGTTGAAAGTATCCCTGATCCCACTGATAACGAGTAGGTCCAAATAATTCGATGGGGGTAGTTGCTGATCCATACCACATAGTTCCGGCAACTACGAAAGCTGCAAAAAAAACAGCAGCGATACTACTGGAAAGTACAGTTTCAATATTGCCCATACGTAATCCTTTGTATAGACGTTGAGGCGGACGGACACTAAGATGGAATAGGCCCGCTAATATGCCCAATGTACCCGCAGCAATATGATGGGACGCTATTCCTCCCGGAACGAAAGGATCAAAACCTTCTGCGCCCCACGCAGGATTTACAGCTTGTACTTTTCCAGTTAGTCCATAAGGATCGGACACCCATATCCCAGGACCATACAAACCGGTTACATGAAATGCACCAAAGCCAAAACAAGCCACCCCCGCAAGAAATAAATGAATTCCAAAGATCTTGGGCAAATCCAAAGAAGGTTTTCCCGTCCGCTCATCACAGAATATTTCTAGGTCCCAATATACCCAATGCCAGATAGCTGCCAAGAAACACAAGCCAGAAAAGACAATATGCGCACCTGCCACACCTTCATAACTCCAAATACCCGGATTCGTTATAGTTCCTCCTGAAATACTCCAACCACCCCACGAATTGGTTATTCCTAAACGAGTCATGAAGGGGATGACGAACATACCTTGTCTCCACATTGGATCCAGAACTGGATCAGAGGGGTCAAAAACCGCTAATTCGTATAAAGCCATCGAGCCAGCCCAACCAGAAACTAGCGCTGTATGCATTATATGCACCGCAAGCAATCGACCGGGATCATTCAATACGACAGTATGAACACGATACCAAGGCAAACCCATGGAAATACCCCTTTAGCAAAGAAAAATAGACACGATGTCGTTTTATTTTATCGCATTGGAAAAGACTATCCATATCCTATGTACCTAACCCTTCTAGGGCATTCTGTGTCAGAAAGCGTGAATATTTATTTCATTCCATTAAAAATAAGAAGTCAATTCTGTTTGTAAGAAGAAAGAGAAGCAGATCTATTCTATACTCGATAAGTGCCAATATGCAATGGGTAGCTTGGGCTATTTCAAAAAACGAAGAATAGATCCCTAATCCCTCTTTGTTTATCATTCGAATCACAGATCCCTTTTTCTTTATTCAATATTCAATCTGTCTTACCTTCCTTATATGTATAATTTTGCAATCTATGTATCATTTCAATCTATGTATCATTTCAATCTATGTATTAATAGAATCTATAGTATTCTTATAGAATAAGAAAAAAATGAAGATAATAAACTGTGGATTCTTTCTTTCTCTTCCATTCTTAAGTTTCCATATTAAAGTGTAGTTTTCTTACTTAAATCTAATAATATTAATCTAATATGCCCATTGGTGTTCCAAAAGTACCTTACCGGATTCCCGGAGATGAAGAAGCGACTTGGGTTGACTTATACAATGTTATGTATCGAGAAAGGACACTTTTTTTAGGTCAAGAGATTCGTTGCGAGATCACGAATCATATTACAGGTCTCATGGTATATCTCAGTATAGAAGATGGAATTAGCGATATTTTTTTGTTTATAAACTCCCCCGGCGGGTGGCTAATATCAGGAATGGCGATTTTTGATACGATGCAAACGGTGACACCAGATATATATACAATATGCCTTGGAATAGCCGCGTCCATGGCCTCCTTCATTCTGCTTGGAGGAGAACCCACTAAACGTATAGCATTTCCTCACGCTAGAATTATGCTTCACCAACCTGCTAGTGCTTATTATCGTGCAAGAACACCAGAATTTTTACTAGAAGTGGAAGAGTTACACAAAGTTCGCGAAATGATCACAAGGGTTTATGCACTAAGAACAGGCAAGCCTTTTTGGGTTGTATCCGAAGACATGGAAAGGGATGTTTTTATGTCAGCAGACGAAGCCAAAGCTTATGGACTTGTCGATATTGTAGGGGATGAAATGATTGACGAGCACTGCGATACTGATCCCGTATGGTTTCCAGAAATGTTTAAGGATTGGTAGTGGCTGAATTTCTTGTAAATTTTTTTCAAACCTAAATTCGGGTTTTATGCGATTTTATAGAAAATAGAAATACTTCATGATGATGAATCATCAGGTTAAGATCGATCTAAACCAATCCATTTTTTTTCTATATACATACGACATGCCAACGGTTAAACAACTTATTAGAAATGCAAGACAGCCAATACGAAATGCTAGAAAAACGCCCGCGCTTAAGGGATGTCCTCAGCGTCGAGGAACATGTGCTAGGGTGTATGTGCGACTCGTTCAGATCATGAGTTCAAACAAATAAGACAATTTTTGAAATATCCATGATCAGTACCAATGAATAGGATAGAGCTTCTCTCTCCTAGATTTCTACGGTATATGGAATTTATGGTTTCCTTTGGTGCAAATCCAATCATCGAGATTGGAAGAAGCAATTCCCCCATTGGTAGCAAATGGTTATCGATTAAGCGGAGGAAATAGTAATAAAAAGAAAAGGCTTATGCTCCTTTATCTTAAAAGAACGGACTAAAGGGTCAGCTACTTAGCCAACTTTCATAATTAAATACCGTCACTGTACGAATAACTCTTATTTATTGTGAAAAGAGCGATTTACTCTATAATGGATAGGTAGAGCCAAAGAATGTGAACTATACAAGTTCCCAATACCTTTTGATGAAAGAAAGGGCTCCGGTGTATAGAGAGGGCCTCACCGTTTAAAAGGAAACCATAGAAACGATGGAACCCACGGTTTTTTTAGTATCGTTAGAATTTGTTATTTCTACGTAAAATAACTGAAGAGGGTAAAATAAAAAATCGTGGTTGGGAAGGTTATAGTAGCAAAAGCCATTGGAATTAATATTTTATATATCGGAATAATCCGTTTTGTTATTAATGAGAAAAAGAACGGTTAAAAGAAGAGAAATCATTAGTTATTCATTAAGGTTAATTTGATTCAATGACCAGAGTTCCGCGAGGATATATAGCTCGGAGACGACGAACAAAAATGCGTTCATTTGCCTCAAACTTTAGGGGGGCTCATTTAAGACTTAATCGAATGATTACTCAACAAGTAAGAAGAGCTTTTGTTTCTTCTCATCGAGATAGAGGCAGGCAAAAGAGGGATTTTCGTCGTTTGTGGATCACTCGGATAAACGCAGCAACACGGATATATAAAGTATTCGATAGTTATAGTAAATTAATACACAATCTGTACAAAAAGGAATTGATTCTTAATCGTAAAATGCTTGCACAAGTAGCTGTATTAAATCAAAATAATCTTTATACGATTTTCAACAAAATAAAGACTATCAATTAAAGGGATAAAAAAGTAATATACAGGAATAATTAAAACCGAATTCCCGGAGAGGGAACTCCGGGAAGATACAATAAATTAAGATTAAGTGGTAGGAATCAACGAGCGTGTTGCAATAAATAAAAAAACTATTTCTTTTTTCCCATTTTTCTTTCTTTTCTTATAACAAACACAAGAATCTAAACTGGATTACTGTATTTATATATGAGTCCGACCCTTTCGAATAAAAACATCAACAATCGGAACTTAAGCTCCGATTGTTGTTTCTTAAATTCTGGTTGGAGTTTCTTAAATTTCGATTGGAATTGAATTTTTGTGTTAATTGAGGAATATGTCTATTTTTTCTGTGTCTAGGACCGGTAATTATTGAAATTGACTGGGCTTGAAATTGCTTCTCATTCTCATAGTTACGAAATGGTAAGAAAGATAAAATACGAGCCTGTTTTATAGCAAGAGTAATTAATCGTTGTTGTTTCAAGGTTAATCTATTTATTCGTCTGGATAATATTTTTCCTTGTTCACTAATAAATCGATTAATTAAACTCATGTTTCTATAATCAATTCGATCCCCCGGACCAATTCGGGAACGCCTACGAAAAGGTTGTTTGGATTTACGAAAAGGTTGTTTGAATTTACGAAAAGGTTGCTTGGATTTATGAAAAGGTTGTTTGAATTTACGAAAAGGTTGCTTAGATTTACGAAAAGGTTGTTTAGATATATACATGATTTATTCCTTATTTAAAAATTTGAAAAAAAAAAAATGGATTTCTTTATTTTATTAATTTAGGATCCAGAAGAAGTAGTCTTTCTTTGGTCCATATATTATTTGATTTATTTTATATAGTATATATAAAAAAACCTCCATACAGATGAAATAATATCTACCTAAAATCAGATGAGTTGATTTGTATTTTGTATTCTATCTATGTTCTATATATTAAATAAGAAATTCTTACTCTTTCTCTTCTTTAGAAAAATCAAAAACACGATGCTCCTATTTCTTTATTTCATTATGAATTGTATGCTTGCGGCAATAACGACAAAATTTTCTTAATTCTAATTGTCCAGGTGTATTGTGGCGATTCTTTTGAGTACTATATCTAGAAATCCCCGTCGATTCCTTATGGATACCCTTTCGAACACAACTGATACATTCCAAAATCACTCTGATTCTAACATCTTTGCCCTTAGCCATGAACCTCCTTTCCTTTTTGGGTCAACTTAACTTAAGTCTTATACCTGTTTTTTTTATTCTTCTATAATTGGATCCGAAAAAGACGAATAAAATCCAATAGAATAAAAAATGGAGAAATAATTAAAGAATACAATCCTTATCGAATTAGCAAGGATTTTGCTTCGAAATCCTTTCATTTAAGTAGCAAGCTCCGCCCTAGCCAGCCTCTTTCTATGCTCGGATTTGTGAGGCCTGACTTAGCTTGGATACCACTTTTAATGAAATTTATGTTTTCTTCCAAAATGGGATTTACAAAATTTTTGATGACTCTGAGGTTCAACCCAATCCAGCTTTTCTTTCTTTTTGCTTCATATGCTAAAAAAGGATTGAAAGCAATTTTTCGTCATGTCACGAAGAATTCTAGCTCTCGCATAGGAATAACTAGAATTAAAAAAAAGGGAATGACAAAGCATCTGGGAATAAACGATTAATTTCTATCAATAAACCTGCTAAAGCCCCAAACCATAGAGTACTTAGCACGGGTGCTACAGAGAGATATGTTTTTATATCCCGCATTGAAAATCCTCCTTCCTTATTGGAATACATATATGATCAGATACTCTTGCCCAAGATCGTTTTTCTTTTTTTAGTTAGGGGAAATTCCTAACTAAAAAACAAAATAAATATTCTATAGATAGAAAATCAATATTCTATATATATAGAATGAACCATATAGACGAGATTTTCCTATCCCTAAAAAAGAAAAAGATGACCCCTTCTTCCTATACATTACTAAGGAATAGTAATCTTTCTTTTATAGGTAAAATTCAACTAGATTTTAGATATATACCCTTCTTTGATTACATGAGACCAAAAACAAGAAATGACAAGAAAGTTCTATAT